CCTGAATGGGTCTCTTTCATCTTTTTAGGTCTATGCTCTACTCCGGGTAAAGATCTGCCCGATTTGGATTTGCACATATAGGACAAATCTTCCCATCACCATTTCTTTTTGTTATGACTTTACAAATAACAAACAGCAATCATTTATGATACATGTAGTAATCATAGATATATTACCAATTGGGTTTTTTCTAAACGGAGCCTGGATACTTCATTTTTTAGTCCAACCAAAGCCAACCATAAATTATTCTAATTGATAATAGTACTATGAATCTCCCCAAAGAATGCATCTAATTGCACTTCACGCTCCAATTTTTTGATGATTCAATTTCTCTTTCTTGGGCGAAACAGAGGATATCTCGATCGGGGGAGAGAACGGGGAAATCCCATATGACCCAATATATCTGACAAGTCGCACTATACGTCAACCCAAGATGCATCTTCCTCTCCAGGACTGCGGAAAGGTACTTTTGGAACACCAATAGGCATGAATTGAAAGAAAAAAGAACTAAATACTATATTTCACTTTGATGTGGAAACGTAACAATATGGTTTTATTGTCTTTATAATATTGGCTTTATCATATTTAATATTTATTTTATCCATAAATTAGAAAAATTTAGAAAGAAAGACAAAATAAATAAAGGAAAATTTTTACGAATAAGTCCTTCTAATGATAAACATTTACTCATAGAAAATGGTACCAACCCCCCATTGCGTATTGGTACTTATCGAGTATAGAATAAATCTGTTTCTCTTTGTTCCTACGAACAGAATTATTCCATTATTACAAACAGAATAGAATAAATAGTAACCTAGCCCTTCTTAGGAAATAATCCACCGAACAAGGGAGGTCCATAGGATAGTCATAGTATAGTTTTTTTCAAGGCAATAAAGTTACGTAGTGTCTATTTTTCTTTGATAAAGGGGTATTTTCCATGGGTTTGCCTTGGTATCGTGTTCATACCGTTGTATTGAATGATCCCGGCCGGTTGCTTTCCGTTCATATAATGCATACAGCTCTGGTTGCTGGTTGGGCGGGCTCGATGGCTCTGTATGAATTAGCAGTTTTTGATCCTTCTGACCCTGTTCTTGATCCAATGTGGAGACAGGGTATGTTCGTTATTCCCTTCATGACTCGGTTAGGAATAACCAATTCATGGGGAGGTTGGAGTATCACAGGAGGGACTGTAACGAATCCGGGAATTTGGAGTTACGAAGGTGTAGCTGGGGCACATATTGTGTTTTCTGGCTTATGCTTTTTGGCAGCTATCTGGCATTGGGTCTATTGGGATCTAGAAATATTTTGTGATGAACGGACAGGAAAACCTTCTTTGGATTTGCCCAAGATCTTTGGAATTCATTTATTTCTCTCCGGGGTGGCTTGCTTTGGTTTTGGTGCATTTCATGTAACAGGCTTGTATGGTCCCGGAATATGGGTGTCCGATCCTTATGGACTAACGGGAAAAGTACAACCTGTAAATCCGTCGTGGGGCGTGGAAGGATTTGATCCTTTTGTTCCGGGAGGAATAGCTTCTCATCATATTGCAGCAGGTACATTGGGCATATTAGCGGGTTTATTCCATCTTAGCGTCCGACCGCCACAACGTCTATACAAAGGATTGCGTATGGGAAATATTGAAACCGTACTTTCCAGTAGTATCGCAGCTGTCTTTTTTGCAGCTTTTGTAGTTGCTGGAACTATGTGGTATGGTTCAGCAACTACCCCCATCGAATTATTTGGCCCGACTCGCTATCAATGGGATCAGGGTTACTTCCAGCAAGAGATATATCGAAGAATTAGCGCTGGGCTAGCCGAAAATCAAAGTTTATCAGAAGCCTGGTCTAAAATTCCTGAAAAATTAGCTTTTTATGATTATATCGGCAATAATCCGGCAAAAGGAGGATTATTCAGGGCAGGCTCAATGGATAACGGAGATGGAATAGCGGTTGGATGGTTAGGACACCCTATCTTTAGAGATAAAGAAGGCCGTGAGCTTTTTGTACGTCGTATGCCTACTTTTTTTGAAACATTTCCAGTCGTTTTGGTAGACGGCGATGGAATTGTTAGAGCTGATGTTCCTTTTAGAAGGGCAGAATCGAAGTATAGTGTTGAACAAGTAGGTGTAACCGTTGAGTTCTACGGCGGTGAACTCAATGGAGTCAGTTATAGTGATCCTGCTACTGTGAAAAAATATGCTAGACGCGCTCAATTGGGTGAAATTTTTGAATTAGATCGTGCGACTTTGAAATCCGATGGTGTTTTTCGTAGCAGTCCAAGGGGTTGGTTTACTTTTGGGCATGCTTCGTTTGCTTTGCTCTTCTTCTTCGGACACATTTGGCATGGTGCTAGAACCTTGTTCAGAGATGTTTTTGCCGGTATTGACCCAGATTTGGATGCTCAAGTAGAGTTTGGAGCATTCCAAAAACTTGGGGATCCAACTACAAGAAGACAGCCAGTCTGATACAGGACTGCTTTGGTATCTTTCCCCTCTATTTTC